TCTATATATTAACGATCGGGAATCGTCGAGGTATTTGTTCAAATAGGTATAATCCATGTAATCGAAGAAACTATCAAAATGAAACGGTTGACGATAATAAGTATACGAAAGAGAAAGAACCCTATTTTTGTAGTTCCTATGATGCACTTGGAGCTTATCGGCAGAAACGAATCAATTTAGATAGTCCTTTGTGGCTCCGGTGGCGACTCGATCAACGTGTCATTGCCTCAAGAGAAGTTCCCATCGAAGTTCAATATGAATCTTTGGGTACCTATCATGAGATTTATGGGCACTATCTAATAGTAAGAAGTGTAAAACTAATAGTAAGAAGTGTAAAAAAAGAAATCCTTTGTATATACATTCGAACAACTGCCGGTCATATTTCTTTTTATCGAGAAATAGAAGAAGCCATACAAGGGTTTTGTCGGGCCTACTCATACGATACCTAAGCTAAGTAATTATGTGATACCGTGGGAATTCGGTTCTCTACGGCTCAACCGGTATCATAATTCCTGAATTTCTACGTGAATCAAGATCGAGGAAAGGAAGTCTTCAAATCACTGACTCAAACCCATTGTCGAATCCTACTCAGCGGAATATGGAGGTACTTATGGCAGAACGGGCCGATCTGGTTTTTCACAATAAAGTGATAGATGCAACTGCCATGAAACGACTTATTAGCAGATTAATAGATCACTTCGGAATGGCATATACATCGCACATCCTGGATCAAGTAAAGACTCTGGGTTTCCAGCAAGCCACTGCTACATCCATTTCATTAGGAATTGATGATCTTTTAACAATACCTTCTAAGGGATGGCTAGTCCAAGATGCTGAACAACAAAGTTTGATTTTAGAAAAGCACCATCATTATGGGAATGTACACGCGGTAGAAAAATTGCGTCAATCCATTGAGATATGGTATGCTACAAGTGAATATTTGAGACAAGAAATGCATCCTAATTTTAGGATGACTGATCCTTCTAATCCAGTCCATATAATGTCCTTTTCGGGAGCTAGAGGAAATGCATCTCAGGTACACCAATTAGTAGGTATGAGAGGATTAATGTCGGACCCCCAAGGACAAATGATTGATTTACCCATTCAAAGCAATTTACGCGAAGGACTCTCTTTAACGGAATATATAATTTCCTGCTACGGAGCCCGCAAAGGAGTTGTGGATACTGCTGTACGAACATCAGATGCTGGATACCTCACGCGTAGACTTGTTGAAGTAGTTCAACACATTGTTGTGCGTAGAACAGATTGTGGCACTATCCGAGGTATTTCCGTGAGTCCTCGAAATGGGATGACGGAAAAAATTTGGATCCAAACACTAATTGGTCGTGTATTAGCAGACGATATATATATGGGTCTACGATGCATTGCCACTCGAAATCAAGATATTGGTATTGGACTTGTCAATCGATTCATAACCTTTCGAGCACAATCAATATATATTCGAACCCCCTTTATTTGCAGGAGTACATCTTGGATCTGTAGATTATGTTATGGTCGGAGTCCCACTCATGGCGACCTGGTCGAATTGGGAGAAGCAGTAGGTATTATTGCAGGTCAATCAATTGGGGAACCAGGGACTCAACTAACATTAAGAACTTTTCATACCGGTGGAGTATTTACAGGTGGTACTGCAGAACATGTACGAGCTCCTTCTAATGGAAAAATAAAATTCAACGAGGATTTGGTTCATCCCACACGTACACGTCATGGACATCCTGCTTTTCTATGTTATATAGACCTGTATGTAACTATTGAGAGTCAGGATATTCTACATAATGTGAATATTCCACAAAAAAGTTTTCTTTTAGTTCAAAACGATCAATATGTAGAATCAGAACAAGTGATTGCTGAGATTCGCGCTGGAACATCCACTTTCAATTTTAAAGAGAGGGTTCGAAAACATATTTATTCTGACTCAGAGGGAGAAATGCACTGGAGTACCGATGTGTACCATGCGCCTGAATATAGATATGGTAATGTTCATCTCTTACCAAAAACAAGTCATTTATGGATATTATCAGGAGGTCCGTGCAGATCCAGTATAGTCACTTTTTCGCTCCACAAGGATCAAGATCAAATGAATGTTCATTCTCTTTCTGTCGAACGGAGATCTATTTCTGACCTCTCAGTGACTAATGATCGAGTGAGACACAAATTGTTTAGTTCGGATCCTTCCAGTAAAAAAGGGCAGGGGATTCTTGATTATTCAGGACCTGATCGAATCATATCTAATGGTTATTGGAATTTCCTATATCCTGCCATTCTCCACGAGAATTCTGATTTATTGGCGAAAAGGCGAAGAAATAGATTCATCATCCCATTCCAATATGATCAAGAACGGGAGAAAGAACTAATGCTCCGTTCTGGTATCTCGATTGAAATACCCATAAATGGGATTTTACGTAGAAATAGTATTCTTGCTTATTTCGACGATCCCCGATACAGAAGAAGTAGTTCAGGAATTACTAAATATGGGACC